ATATTGCCCCCAATTTTTATGAAATACAAGATGCTCATTGAAAAATAAGAAACTTTTTTTCACTTCTACAATTCCATAGATTCAAGGTTCTGTTCTAGATTAAACAGAGTAATTTAAGTCTCGTTTGTATTATGGATAGGCTAACAACTAATTTAACCTTTCGAATATGTATATGCGTATGAGGTATTAGGTATTAACTTTATTTTTGAACGAGAGAGAAAAAAAGAATCTAAAATATAATTATTTTTGTTACATACTTTGTATAAAAAACACTTTACCCATCTATTTTATAGATGGGGTATTTCTCTAAAGACCGAGGCGGATAAACGTATGTAATATGATCTAAACTATTAATGAATATATATGTCTATTTATATTAAGTATTAAGTAATTTGTGGAAAAGAGACTCATAAAAATTAATCGTGTGCCAGGAACCAGATTTGAACTGGTGACACGAGGATTTTCAGTCCTCTGCTCTACCAGCTGAGCTATCCCGACCATTCCCATTCCCGATACCGCATCCTCATTTTACTAGATAACTTAGGTCTATGTCAATTCAAAGGGTATTATCCAGGTGCTATAATTTCTTGGATCTTCAAAAAAGGAAGACTTTGTCAGTTTCAGTATGAATAATGCTATCGACCATGACTCGTTCAAATGGGGAGTCTTTGGTCAAAGACGGTCATTTGTACATGTATCATATATCACAAGACTTGTCATAAGAGACAAATTTTTCTCTCGGATCCGTTTGTAAAAGAGTAGGGTGAATAAGAAAGATAACGAATTTTGAACTACTAACGAAAAAAAGGATAAGATAAATAGTTAAGGAGTTGAATGGGCTTTTTGGGGATAGAGGGACTTGAACCCTCACGATTTTTAAAGTCAACGGATTTTCCTCTTACTATAAATTTCATTGTTGCCGGTATTGACATGTAGAATGGGACTCTATCTTTATTCTCGTCCGATTAATTAGTTCTGCAAAAGAACTATCAGACTGTGTGGTGAATGCTTTGATCAATGAATATTCGATTCTTTCTTCAATATAGAATCGATTCACAACAATTTTTCCCTTTTTCATATAAATTCATATAAAAATACAGATTCAGGTCGTCATTAATCATTTGATAGAGTATTTCAGTACGTATACGTATGTATATACGTATATCCTTCATCTTTTCGGAAGTTTCAATGGAAGGATTCCTCTACCAATGCAACACAGTCAATTCCATTTGTTAGAACAGCTTCCATTGAGTCTCTGCACCTATCCTTTTTTCACCTTCTGGGCCTTTGTTTGTTTTTGTAAAATAGGATTTGGCTCAGGATTGCCCATTTTTATTAATTCCGGGGTTTCTCTGAATTTGAAAGTTCTCACTTAGTAGGTTTCCATACCAAGGCTCAATCCAATTAAGTCCGCAGCGTCTACCAATTTCGCCATATCCCCTTTTTGTTTTGAGATTAGTATCTCATTTTTATTGAGATGTCGTTCTCTTTTTTATTTCATTTCTACTGGAACCGTTGAATTCATTAAATACTGATTCCTATCTCGAAAAAGTTTTTATCCTCTTTTTTTTTCTTGGCTATCTTCTTTCATCTTCTATAGGAGACCCGCACCCACATTTGGTCCAATCAGAAACGATTCTATCATTTCTGTATCTGCAATTCAATATAGATGGAGATATACCACGTATATATGTCTCTCTTCTGCTCGTTTTTCCCACGCAATTTGGAATACTTGAACGGTCGATTCTTTTTTTCGTCTGAGCTTCCATCTTTACGAATCAAAGCGCAATAATGTCTCATTATTTAGACCAAATCATTCCATTTATAAATAGAAATATAAAATATGTATGATATGGAATAAAATAAAGAAGTGTAATAAAAAGACTTTAAAATAGCATTTGAAAGCAAAAACGAAAATGATTTAATCTAAAAATAGATCGAATCTAATATTTTTTAATATTAAATGCTATACTATAGAATTGTGCTATATAATTGTGATGTGAGAAAAATAAATAAAATAATTATATATCGATAGATTTATCGTTATATTCATTTATCGTTATATTCTATGGCCTATGGTAAGTATGAGTATTGAATATTTCCTTTCAATTCTATATTTTATTTTTTCTATAGTCATATTCATTATGATTATGACTAGCTAATAGGAATCGCTAAGAATGCAAATAAGTATATTAATTAATAGCTAAGATGACAATCCCTATGCAGTAGAATTTATCTTATGTGAGCCTGCTTAGCTCAGAGGTTAGAGCATCGCATTTGTAATGCGATGGTCATCGGTTCGATTCCGATAGCCGGCTTTTCTCTATTTATTTTCTTCTAGTTTTTACATGATTGAGAATGCCCTTTTGAAATCCGAAATCAAAGAATATTGTGAAAAATATATTTTTTATCTTATCGGAACTTCTAACTATGCCATGAAAAGAATCTCTTTTATCTATATAGAATCTTTATATAGAATATATATAGAATAGAAAGGTCTGGATATTTATTCATCTAATTATTCTTTAGAGTATTTAGAGTACAAGTACACTACTTTCGTAAACTTCGCTTCATTTATTATTTAGTTCAGTTTTAGTTTAGGTTTATTCTGTAAAATGAAATTTCATCAATAAGAATTCAATATAAATAAGAAATATAAATAAGAATAAGGAGTCTTTATGTCGCGTTACCGGGGACCTCGTTTCAAAAAAATACGCCGCCTGGGAGCTTTACCGGGACTAACTAATAAAAGGCCTAGAGCCGGAAGTGATCTTAGAAACCAATCACGTTCCGGTAAAAAATCTCAATATCGTATTCGTCTAGAAGAAAAACAAAAGTTGCGTTTTCATTATGGTCTTACAGAACGACAATTACTTAAATACGTTCGTATCGCCGGTAAAGCCAAGGGGTCAACAGGTCAGGTTTTACTCCAATTACTTGAAATGCGCTTGGATAACATCCTTTTTCGATTGGGTATGGCTCCGACTATTCCTGGAGCCCGTCAATTAGTTAACCATAGACATATTTTAGTCAATGGTCGTATAGTAGATATACCAAGTTATCGCTGCAAACCCCGAGATATTATTACGGCGAGGGATGAACAAAACTCTAGAGCTCTGATTCAAAATTCTTTCGATTCATCCTCTCAGGACGAAATGCCAAAACATTTGACTCTTCAACCATTCCAATATAAAGGATTAGTAAATCAAATAATAGATAGTAAATGGGTCGGTTTGAAAATAAATGAATTGCTAGTCGTAGAATATTATTCGCGCCAGACCTAAACCTAACGAAAATAAAAAAAATCACAAGGGTTCGGACAACTTTGATCCCTTTCGTCGAAGTAAATTAACCTAAGGTTAAGATAAATAAGGGTTTGATCCGGATTTTTATCCCATTTAGGTATCATAGAACGAGAGGTAGGTTTTCATTCCTTGTCTACTCTTTTCCTTTCAGTATTTTACATGCCACAACAATTAGGAATAAAATATATATATATATATATCAAAGAAAGGTCTAACTGTTGTCTTGGAATATAATTTTATATAGTGCTATTTTACTCTTTTGGTTAGTAAGATCAGTGAATTAGATGAAGGTACGGAAAGAGAGGGATTCGAACCCTCGGTAAACAAAAGCCTACATAGCAGTTCCAATGCTACGCCTTCAACCACTCGGCCATCTCTCCTACATAATGATTATGACCCAAAAACCGAGTGAATAGCGAACCGGTACTAGTAGATTATTGGATAGGAACGACCAATCAATTCTAATTCTAACTAGAAAAATATATAAATTTTCATCAAAGTCAAAGAAATATCTTTCTTTTGAGGTTATGCGGATAAATAGAAAATAAGAAAACTGTTAGAAAGATTCTATTCATGTTTGCAAAACCAAACCAGCCTTCGCCCCTTTTTCTGTTATTTTATAACGGTACCGGAGGCAATCACTAAATTATAACGAATCGGCTGATTGATAGGTCTATTTTTGCACTTCGATTAATGGATCTCTTTAGATCACGATTCTATTTAGACTATGATTCCATATCTTAAGAATTCTCAAATTCCTTTCCAGTCCAGTTTTAGAGTTCTCTCTCAACAACAAACCCTACCCTGCAGATCTATTACAAATATTCATAGAAATTATATATATATATAATAATATATATATATATAGTTGATTGTATAGTGTATACCTCCTATGCATACAAAATAAAACAGGCGGGTTTTTTCATCGTAGAATGGTTATTCGATCCTTTTTTTTTTCTTTGGATTGGATGAGAATTCAATAAAAGACTTTTCGTTATTATAATCTGTAACTTAAATGAAATTGAATACTTTATTTTGTTGGTATACTACTCCATTTACATTAGGATGAAATCGAAGCGTACTCCAATATTTATTTCTTTTTTTTTTTTTTATTCCTGTCAAAAAAGAATCAAAAAAGAACAATTTGAATAAATATAAATAAAGGTCCCATATCTTTTTTATTAATGAATCTGTTTTTATGTTATTTCGTACTGTACAATTCTTTTCTTTGTGGGATCGGTTTACCACTAGAGGTAATGAGAATAATTATAGAATGGATTGCTACCTATGCCTAGATCGCGGATAAATGGAAATTTTATTGATAAGACCTTTTCAATTATAGCCAATATTTTATTACGAATAATTCCGACAACTTCAGGAGAAAAAGAGGCATTTACCTATTACAGAGATGGTGCGATTTGATTCTTTTTTTTATTGCTCTCAATCTTACGAGAAAGATACATGATTTGAGATCGGGATAGAAATAAAAATTTTGAAAAAAAAATCTACGCTTGTTGAAGGTAAAGTTTGGAAATAGAACAATTCCTTCTGTCGTGTATCCTCCATTAATGTAACCTCAGATGCTATGGTTTAATTGTCGACTCTAGTATTGAGCGAAAGGCTACACCTATAGGTTCTGTATTTACAGGTCAATCCTACTCCACCAGTACCAATAGGCCACATAGGGGAAGAGGC